GTTACTGTAGCTTAATAAATTTAAAGCGCGGCCCTGAAGTTGCCGCGATGGATACCCCCATTTTCCCGGAAACACACCGTTTTGGTCCTATACTTCCTGTTACTTTTAGCTGCATTTACACATGCCAGCCTCCACGCCCCAGTGCATCGCCCAAAATCCTACCCCCTAGGCCAGGAGCAGATATCAGGCACGCTCTTCTGCAGCCCAAAACATCTCGTTCCGCCACCCCCCCACGGGACCCAGCAGTGATAAATATTAAGCAATAAGCACCTGCTTGACTTATTGACAGCTAAGCTAGGGCCGGTAAATTTCGTGCCAGCCACCGCGGTTATACGAAAGGCCCAAAATAACTACCACCGGCGTAAAACGTGACTAGAGACTAAGCCAGGCAAAGAGGTTAAAAGCACAATTAAGCCGTAAAAAGCACACATATGAAGAACACCCATTAAATCTCAAAACCTCAGCACCCTTGAACACACGAAAGCCAAGAAACAAACTAGGATTAGATACCCTACTATGTTAGGCCCTAAACCCAAGCTACACCTAAACTTGCAGCTCGCCAGAAAACTACAGGTGAAAAGCCCAAAACTCAAAGGACTTGACGGTGTCCCACATCCCCCTAGAGGAGCCTGTCCTATAATCGATACCCCACGCTATACCTCACCCACTCTTGCACATCAGCCTATATACCGCCGTCGTCAGCCTACCTCATGAGAGCCAAATCGTAGACAAAATAGCCAAACCGCTAACACGTCAGGTCAAGGTGTAGCTAATGAGCGGGAAGAGATGGGCTACATTTTCTAAACTAGAAAACCACCACAGCAACATGAAACACCTAGCTAGAAGGCGGATTTAGCAGTAAACTAGACAATGAGCTGTCACCTTGAAATTAGCTCTGGGACGCGTACACACCGCCCGTCACCCTCCTCATAGTAACAATTTACTACTTAAACACCCAAACAAACCCCAAGATGAGGTAAGTCGTAACACGGTAAGCGCACTGGAAAGTGTGCTTGGAATATCAAAAGGTAGCTTAATACAAAGCATTTAACTTACAATTAAAAAATATTCTATAAGAATCCTCTTGAGCCCCCTCTTCGCTCATTAAAACCTCAAAGATTTAACCCAAACTAAACCAAACCATTTGTCACACCCAGTATTTGAGACAGAACAGTATCTTGACGCAATAGCATATAGTACCACATGGGACCACTGAAAGATTTATGAAACATACAAGCACAACAAAGCAGAGACAAATACTCGTACCTTTCGCATCATGATTTAGCAAGCACTCCCAGATAAAGTGCCCTTCAACCTGCCACCCCGAACCCAGACGAGCTACCCTGTGGCAATTTAACAGAATGCACCCGTCTCTGTAGCAAAAGAGTGGGATGACCATGGGGTAGAGGTGAAACGCCTATCGAGCCTGGTGATAGCTGGTTGCTCATTAAATGAATCTTAGTTCTACTATGGGACAGTCCTATAAACCCATACCTATTCACCTGACCCTCCCATAAGCCAGACAATAAGGGTACAGCCTTATTGTATCGAATACAGCCGAGATTAGAGGAACCGACCCCCTCAATAATCACCAGTAGGCCCTAAAGCAGCCACCAAATACAAATCGCGTCATAGCGCTCCATTAAAAATCCAACCTAATATTTCCACCCCCTACCAACACAACTGAGCCACTCTAGCCCCTAGAAGAAATACTGCTAAAACTAGTAATAAGGATAACACCCTCTCTTGTACGACTTTGAACCAAAACTAGATATACTACTGGTGTTTAACAGACCTAAATAAGGCATATTAACCCCCAAAAAACTACAATCATCACTGTCACCCCAACACTGGCGTACATAAAAGATGACTTAAAACCATAAAAGGAATTCAGCTAACATGCCCCAACTGTTTACCAAAAACATAGCCTTTAGCTAACCAAGTATTAAAGGTACTGCCTGCCCAGTGACTATTTAAACGGCCGCGGTATCCTAACCGTGCAAAGGTAGCATAATCATTTGCCTCCTAATTAGGGGCTAGAATGAACGGCTAAATGAGGACATAACTGTCTCCTAAGGCAAGTCAATGAACCTGATCCTCCAGTCCAAAAGCTGGAATAAAATCATAAGACGAGAAGACCCTGTGGAGCTTCAAATTCAGATGTTACTACCATAAAACTATGCCACTAACGGCCCAAAAACGTAAATTAACATCTATTTTTAGTTGGGGCGACTACGGAGCAAAACAAAACCTCCACGACAAGGACCACTTCCTACAAAGGCCCACAAGCCAAGATATCATGACCCAGTAATACTGATCAACGAACCAAGTTACCCCAGGGATAACAGCGCCATCCTCTTCAAGAGCCCCTATCGCCAAGAGGGTTTACGACCTCGATGTTGGATCAGGACCCCCTAGTGGCGCAGCCGCTACTAAAGGTTCGTTTGTTCAACGACTAACGTCCTACGTGATCTGAGTTCAGACCGGAGCAATCCAGGTCGGTTTCTATCTATGAACCGCCCTCTTTAGTACGAAAGGATTAAGAAGGCAGTGCCAATAGTTCAACCACGCACTATAACAAAAACTGAAATCAACTTAAGACTACCACCCACCCCCACCCAAAACCAGGGCAATATATTAGGGTGGCAGAGACAGGTAATTGCCCAGGGCCTAAGCCCCTGCATCAGAAGGTTCAACTCCTCTCCCTAATTATCTACCCGCTCCTAAACTACCTTATTAATCCCCTAACACTTATCATTCCAATTCTTCTAGCCGTAGCTTTCCTAACTCTCCTTGAACGTAAAGTCCTAGGATATATACAACTACGCAAAGGCCCAAATATTGTAGGCCCCTACGGCCTACTTCAACCCATCGCAGACGGAGTAAAACTATTCATCAAAGAACCCCTCCGCCCAACTACCGCCTCACCCACCCTATTTCTAATAATACCAACAATAGCCCTTCTCCTTGCCCTAACAATCTGAACCCCCCTACCCCTCCCTCAAACCCTGCTAGATGTAAATCTAGGCCTTCTACTAATTCTAGCCCTCTCAAGCCTCGGCGTATACTCCATTCTTTGATCCGGCTGAGCATCCAATTCAAAATACGCCCTCATCGGGGCCCTACGAGCAGTCGCACAAACTATCTCTTACGAAGTAACCTTAGGCATCATCTTACTTTCAACAATCATACTCACTGGAAGCTTTTCCATACAAGCTCTACTAACCACACAAAATCACACCTGACTAGCCACCTGCACATGACCTCTCATAATAATATGATACACCTCAACCATCGCAGAGACCAATCGCGCCCCATTTGATTTAACCGAAGGAGAATCTGAACTTGTATCCGGCTTCAACGTCGAATACGCTGCAGGACCATTCGCGCTATTCTTCCTAGCGGAATATGCCAACATCCTCATAATAAATACCTTATCATGTATTCTATTCCTCAGCCCAAACTACGAAGTTGCCCCAGAACTCTTCTCCATCAATATTATAGCCAAAACATGCCTGTTATCCCTTGGATTCCTATGAATCCGCGCCTCATATCCACGATTCCGCTATGACCAACTAATACACTTACTATGAAAAAATTTCCTCCCAATCACACTTGCCTTATACCTATTCTACCTTTCAACCCCAATTGCACTATCAAGCGTACCCCCTCTATCAGACCTTGGATAGGAAGTGTGCCCGAACAGCACAAGGACTACTTTGATAGAGTACACCACGGAGGTTAAAATCCCCCCACTTCCTTAGAAGAACGAGCACCGAACCCGCACCACAAGGCCCAAAACCTTATGTACTTCCAATTATACTACCTCCTAGTAAAGTCAGCTAATTAAGCTTTCGGGCCCATACCCCGACAATGTTGGTACACAATCCTTCCTATACTAATAAACCCCTTAGTCTTATCCATTCTTATCTCAAGCCTTTCTACTGGCACAATTATTACAATATCCAGCCACCACTGACTCCTTGCCTGATTTGGCCTTGAAATAAATACACTAGCCATTATCCCACTTATTTCAAAACACCACCACCCACGAGCAACAGAAGCCGCAACAAAATATTTCCTAATCCAGGCTGCTGCCGCAGCCACAATCCTATTCGCAAGCACACTTAATGCCTGAACTTCCGGCCAATGATCAATTCTCCACCCAACCTCCCTACCTGCAACCCTATTAATGCTAGTTGCCCTAGCTATAAAGCTAGGACTAGCCCCGGTACACGCCTGATATCCAGAAGTACTTCAAGGCACTACTCTTACAACTGCACTACTTATAGCTACATGACAAAAACTTGCCCCATTAGCCCTGCTACTTATAATATATAACCACCTACCACAAAATACCCTACTCACACTCGGTCTTCTTTCCGCCTGTATCGGCGGATGAGCAGGCCTCAACCAAACACAAACACGAAAAATCATAGCATTTTCTTCAATTGCCCACATAGGATGACTATTAACCGCCCTAATTCTTAGCCAAAGCCTAACAACCCTTACCCTCCTCATCTACATACTAATAACTACAGCCATATTTCTAACACTAATCTTCACCACAACAAAAACCATTACTGACCTCGGCACAACCTGAACCAACAGCCCCACACTCCTCACCATTTCAATAATCATCCTAATATCACTAGGAGGCCTACCCCCACTAACAGGATTTATACCAAAATGACTTATCATTAAAGAACTCACTGCCCTCCAACTTACCCCACTAGCTACTGCCCTCGCCATAGCAAGCCTCCCAAGCCTCTTCTTTTACATCCGAATGGCATACTTCACCACGCTAACAACACCCCCAACCACCACAACTACAGAACAAAAATGACGCCACACTCCTCAAACACTCCCCCCACTACCACTAACTATGACCCTAGCCACACTCGCCCTACCAATTACACCACTACTATATCACTCCCTCTAGAGACTTAGGTTAAACAAACCAAGGACCTTCAAAGCCCTAAATAGAAGCCACACCCTCTAGTCTCTGGAAGACCTGTATTACTCTAAAATACATCCTCTGAATGCAACTCAAATGCTTTAATTAAGCTAAGACCTCACTAGACTGACGGGCTTTGATCCCGCGAATACTTAGTTAACAACCAAACACCCAAACCAGCGGGCTTCAATCTAGCTTCTCCCGTTGAGGAAAAACGGGAGAAGCCCCGGCACCTTTTAGGGTGCTGCTCCAAATTTGCACTTTGGTGTGTGGGCCACCCCAGGGCTTGATAAGAAGTGGACTTACACCCCTGTGTGCGAGTCTACAGCTCGCTGCCTCATTCTCGGCCATCTTACCCGTGGCAATCCCTCGTTGATTCTTCTCAACCAACCACAAAGACATCGGCACCCTTTACCTTATTTTCGGTGCCTGAGCGGGCATAGCCGGCACCGGCCTTAGTCTATTAATTCGTGCTGAACTTGGCCAACCAGGAACCCTATTAGGCGATGACCAAATCTATAATGTTGTTGTCACTGCCCACGCATTTGTAATAATCTTCTTTATAGTAATACCAATTATGATCGGCGGGTTTGGAAACTGACTTGTCCCCCTAATAATTGGTGCCCCAGACATAGCCTTCCCACGAATAAATAATATAAGCTTCTGACTTCTACCGCCCTCCCTACTTCTCCTTCTAGCCTCCTCAGGTGTAGAGGCCGGCGCAGGCACAGGCTGAACTGTGTACCCCCCGCTCGCCGCAAACCTCGCACATGCCGGCGCATCTGTTGATCTTACCATCTTCTCACTTCATTTAGCTGGCGTATCATCAATCCTTGGGGCCATCAACTTTATTACAACCTGCATTAATATAAAAGCCCCCTCAATAACACAATACACAACCCCCCTATTTGTCTGATCAGTTCTAATCACCGCTATTCTACTACTTCTCTCTTTACCAGTCTTAGCTGCAGGTATCACAATACTATTGACAGATCGAAACCTAAACACCTCATTCTTTGATCCTGCCGGAGGGGGGGACCCAGTACTTTATCAACATCTATTCTGATTTTTTGGTCACCCTGAAGTATATATTCTTATTTTACCTGGCTTCGGCATAATTTCCCACATCGTCACCTACTATGCTGGGAAAAAAGAACCTTTTGGCTACATGGGAATGGTCTGAGCAATAATATCTATTGGCTTCCTAGGCTTCATCGTCTGAGCACACCACATATTTACAGTAGGCATAGATGTAGACACCCGCGCCTACTTCACCTCCGCTACAATAATTATTGCAATCCCAACAGGCGTTAAAGTCTTTAGTTGACTTGCAACGCTGCACGGAGGCACAATCAAATGGGACGCTGCTTTACTTTGAGCCCTTGGCTTCATCTTCCTTTTTACTGTTGGCGGCCTAACTGGGATCGTACTTGCAAACTCATCGCTAGATATTGTCCTTCATGACACATACTACGTAGTAGCCCACTTCCACTATGTCTTATCAATAGGCGCCGTTTTTGCCATTCTTGGAGGCTTCGTACACTGATTCCCGCTATTTACTGGCTTCTCCCTCCACCCAACCTGAACCAAGGCCCAATTTGGAGTTATATTTATCGGCGTAAATATAACCTTCTTCCCACAGCACTTCCTTGGCCTTGCCGGCATGCCCCGACGATACTCAGATTACCCAGACGCCTACGCCCTATGAAATAGCATCTCCTCTATTGGCTCACTAACATCACTTGTTGCAGTAATCATAATAATATACATTGTCTGAGAAGCATTTTCAGCCAAGCGCACCCCAATCGCATTAGAACTCAACAATACAAATCTTGAATGACTACATGGCTGCCCACCCCCATACCACACATACGTAGAACCAGCATTTGTTCAACTCCCACGTCAAACCCAAGAAAGGAGGGACTTGAACCCCCTTCTCCTAGTTTCAAGCTAGGCGCATACCACTCATACTCCTCTCTCGAGACTCTAGTAAATTATTACATAGCCCTGTCAGTGCTAAGTTATAGGACCCCGCCCTATGAGACTCAATGGCACACCCCGCTCAGCTTGGATTTCAAGATGCTGCTTCCCCAATCATAGAAGAACTCCTTCACTTCCACGATCACGCCTTAATAGTTGTCTTTTTAATCAGTGCATTTGTCCTATATATTATTACACTCATATTAACAACCCAACTAACGCATATCAACACAATAGACGCCCAGGCAGTAGAGATGGTCTGAACAGTACTCCCTGCAATCATCTTAATCCTCATCGCACTTCCCTCACTACGTATTCTATACCTTATGGACGAAATTAACAACCCACACCTAACAATCAAAGCCCTAGGACATCAGTGGTACTGAAGCTATGAATATACAGACTATGATGATTTGATATTCGATTCATACATAGTCCCAACATCAGAATTAACTCAAGGACTCCCCCGCCTACTAGAAACAGATCACCGCATAGTAGTCCCCATAGACTCACCAATTCGCATACTCATCTCAGCAGAAGACGTACTACACTCTTGAGCAGTCCCCGCCATGGGAATTAAAACAGACGCTATTCCCGGACGACTAAACCAGACAACATTTACCCCCACTCTCCCCGGCCTTTTTTTCGGACAATGTTCAGAAATTTGTGGTTCTAATCATAGCTTTATACCGATCGTAGTAGAAGCCACAGCACTTGACCACTTTGAATCCTGATCCACTGCAATACTTCAATCTTTAAAGAAGCTTGCTACTAGCGCTAGCCTTTTAAGCTAGAGAAGGGAAACTAAATCCCCTTAGAGAGTGCCGCAACTTAACCCCTCACCATGACTTTTAACCATATTGGTTACCTGAACTATCCTTCTGCTTATCATTTTACCCAAAATTATTAAATCTACTACAATAAATAATCCAACACCCCCACACACAAAACCACATAATACAACCTGATCTTGACCATGATGTTAAACTTCTTTGACCAATTTATAACCCCAGAACTACTTGGCATCCCATTAATACTTATCGCTATACTACTACCCGCTATTATTCTTTATCCATCTTCCCGCCTACTACCAAATCGCACCTCTGCCACAAAAATATGACTTATAAACAACTTCATTAAACAACTTATAGCCCCCCTAAACAAAACAGGCCATAATTGAGCCGCTATTATACTAATAGTGATATACTATCTTCTAATAATCAACCTTTTAGGCCTTCTACCATACACATTCACCCCAACAACCCAACTCTCACTAAACATAAGCCTCGCAGTACCCCTATGACTCTCCACTGTACTAACAGGATTACGGAGTCAACCCACTATCTCACTTAGCCACCTTCTACCAACTGGCACCCCAACCCCACTAATTCCTATTCTAATTATTATTGAAACGATCAGCTTATTTATCCGCCCATTAGCTCTTGGCGTACGCCTAACAGCCAACCTAACTGCCGGCCACCTATTAATACAGCTAATCTCAACAGCAACCCTAGTCCTCGCACCTCTCATGCCCACTCTCTCTATTTTAACCGGAATACTACTTCTACTCCTAACCGGACTTGAAATTGCAGTCGCAATAATCCAAGCCTACGTATTTGTACTCCTCCTAAGCCTCTACTTACAAGAAAACACCTAATGACCCACCAAGCTCACAGCTACCACATAGTAGACCCAAGTCCCTGACCCCTAACCGGAGCCATCGCAGCCCTACTAATAACATCTGGACTCGCCATATGATTCCACTTTGACTCTACAACAATTATAAATCTAGGATTAATACTCATACTACTAACCACAGTTCAATGATGACGCGACATTATCCGCGAAGCCACATATCAAGGCCACCACACTAAGCTAGTCCAAAAAAGCCTACGCTATGGTATAATCCTTTTTATTACCTCAGAGGTCTTCTTCTTTATTGGCTTCTTCTGAGCCTTTTACCACTCAAGCCTAGCCCCAGCCCCTGAACTGGGGGGCTGCTGACCTCCAAGCGGTATTAGCCCCTTAGACCCCTTTGAAGTTCCCCTATTAAACACCGCAGTACTACTAGCATCTGGCGTCACAGTAACCTGAGCACATCACTCAATTATAACTGGTTGTCGTAAAGAGGCAGGACAGGCCCTTATACTAACAATTATTCTCGGACTTTACTTTACAATACTACAAGCCACAGAATACCTAGACGCCCCCTTTACAATTGCTGACAGCGCATACGGGACTACTTTCTTCGTAGCTACTGGTTTTCATGGACTTCATGTAATTATTGGCACAACATTCCTTATTGTCTGCCTACTTCGTCAAATAGCCTTCCATTTCACAACCCACCACCACTTTGGATTTGAAGCAGCCGCATGATATTGACATTTTGTTGATGTTGTATGACTCTTCCTCTACATCTCAATCTACTGATGAGGCTCATATCCCCTGAGTATGCAAGTACAGATAATTTCCACTTATCAAGCCTTAGCTAGCCCTAAGAGGGGATAATAAAACTTATCACCATACTACTTATTTCAGCAACCCTTGCCGGAGCACTCATTACCATTAGCTTTTGACTTCCCCAAATAAGCCCAGACACAGAAAAACTATCCCCCTATGAATGTGGCTTCGACCCACTAGGATCCGCCCGACTCCCTTTCTCACTTCGATTTTTTTTAGTCGCAATTTTATTTCTTCTCTTTGACCTAGAAATTGCCCTATTACTCCCAACACCCTGAGCACTAAACCTGCCCACACCAACAATCACACTACTCTGAACAACAGCTATTATTATTCTCCTTGCACTTGGCCTATTATATGAATGACTCCAAGGTGGACTTGATTGAGCAGAATATAGCGACTAGTTTAACCTAAAACCACTAATTTCGACTTAGTAAAACGCAGCCACCCTGCGGTCGCAAACATGGCCCCAACACTAATTCTTGCCCTCCCACTTTTCACTATGGGAATAACAGGGCTAACATTCCATCGTAAACATCTTGTCTCTGCCTTACTCTGTATTGAGGGCATACTTTTAACGCTCTACATAATACTCACCCTCATAACAGGAGTACAACACTTCACGACAGCCTCCATTCTACCAATTGTTCTACTTACACTTGCTGCCTGCGAAGCTAGCACAGGACTCGCCCTACTAGTCGCATCTTCCCGCACACACGCCTCTGACCACCTAAAAAACCTAAACCTTTTAAAGTGTTAAAAATTTTTCTATCCACAGCCATATTAATCCCAACCACACTACTACTACACACTAAACACCTCTTTCCATTCTTCACCGCCTCTACCATGCTCATTGCATTAATAACAACAACATGACTAAACTCCCCCCTAACTACCAAACCCCACCACATTAACACCTGAATAATAATGGATCAAATTTCAACTCCTCTTACCATTTTATCTGCATGACTTCTCCCACTAATAGCAATAGCCAGCCAATTCCACCTTTCACATGAGCCCGTAACACGTAAACGACTATTCTTAGCTACCTGTGCAACACTTCAAACCGCATTAATTATAACCTTCGCCACAAACAACCTACTTACATTCTACATTATATTCGAAACAACCCTAATTCCCACCCTAATCCTAATTACCCGATGAGGGAGTCAAGCAGAACGACTCAACGCAGGCACATACTTCCTATTTTATACACTAACCGGCTCACTTCCCCTGCTAGTTGCAATACTACTCCTCTATACTACCCTAAACCAAATATCCCCCCTAATATTAATGCTAATACAACAACAACTACCAACATCTGGCACCAATACAATCATATGATTGGCCTGCATTCTAGCCTTTATAGTCAAAATACCACTCTACACCCTTCATCTCTGACTACCAAAAGCACATGTAGAAGCACCTATTGCGGGCTCAATAGTCCTTGCTGCCATCCTATTAAAACTCGGTGGCTACGGAATTATCCGCCTCACGCCAATCCTCACCCCTACAACACAAGCAATCTACTTCCCATTTATTGTATTAGCCCTCTGAGGCATAATTATAGCCAGTTTAATCTGCCTACGTCAGACAGACCTAAAATCAATCATTGCTTATTCCTCAGTTAGTCATATAGGACTAGTTACCGCAGCCACATTAATCCAAACCCCTTGAAGCATCACAGGCGCTATAATCTTAATAGTAGCTCACGGGCTAACATCTTCCATACTCTTTTGTCTTGCAAACACAAACTATGAACGCACCCACACACGAACCCTCCTCCTAACACGAGGCCTACAATTAACCCTCCCACTAATAACAACATGATGACTTATAAGCAGTTTTATAAATATGGCCCTACCTCCCTCAATTAACCTCCTAGGCGAACTGTTAATTATCATCCCAACATTCAACTGGGCTACAACAACAATTTTCCTCACAGGACTAACTACACTTCTAACTGCCATTTACACCCTATACATCTTCCTCACAACTCAACGCAATAAGACCCAAACCGCTCTATCCCACACCCCCACACAAACACGCGAGCACCTTCTTATTACACTACACCTACTCCCACTTATTATTCTAATCATGAACCCCAGCCTAATAAGCTAACCCAAGTAGACATAGTTTAAAAAAAACACTAAGCTGTGGACTTAACAATAGAAATTTCCCCCTTCTTGCCTACCGAGGGAGCCTCACTATAATTAGAACTGCTAATTCAAATTACCGAAGTTAAATTCTTCGGCCCCCTCCCTACTACACTTTCAAAGGATAGCAGACTTCCATTAATTTTAGGCATTAACACCCCTTGGTGCAACTCCAAGTGAAAGTAGTGATTATGCTTCTCTTCTACTCCTCTATAATAGCCACCCTTTTCACCTTGACACTCCCAACACTTAAATCTCTCACCTCCAACACCCCAAACGCCACTGAAATCACACAAGCAACTAAAATAGCCTTTATACTAAGCCTACTACCAGCAATAATCTTCATTAATACAGGCCTAAAAACTACTATAACCCAAATCACCTGGATGACCACAAACTTCAACATTAACATTAATTTCCTATTTGATACATACTCCACAATATTTTTACCCGTAGCCCTCTTCATCACCTGAGCAATTATAGACTTTGCACTATGATACATAGCCTCTGACCCCAACCTTAACAAGTTCATTAAGTACCTCCTTCTATTTCTAATCACAATAGTTATTCTCGTAACCGCTAACAATATACTACAACTATTCATTGGCTGAGAGGGGGTAGGAATTATATCTTTCCTTTTAATCGGCTGATGACATGCCCGCGCAGCCGCAAACACATCAGCCCTACAAGCAGTAATCTACAACCGTATTGGTGATATCGGCCTAATCCTATCACTAGCATGACTGGCAATCGAACTTAACTCATGAGAAATACAACAGCTATTTTCTCACACCTCTACCCCAATCTTGCCCCTACTAGGACTAATCCTAGCTGCAATAGGAAAATCAGCCCAATTTGGCCTACACCCCTGACTCCCAGCTGCAATAGAAGGCCCAACACCAGTATCCGCCCTACTACACTCAAGCACAATAGTAGTAGCAGGTATCTTTTTACTAGTCCGCTTACACCCTGCAATCGAAACAAATTCACTTGCCCTTTCATCCTGTCTCTGCCTCGGAGCTATAACCACAACCTTTGCCGCCCTATGCGCACTTACCCAAAACGACATTAAAAAAATCATCGCCTTCTCAACCTCTAGCCAATTAGGCCTCATAATGCTAACCCTAGGCCTAAACCAGCCAGATTTAGCATTCCTACACATCATTACCCACGCCTTTTTCAAAGCAATATTATTTCTCTGCTCCGGCACGATTATTCACAGCCTACAAGATGAACAAGACATCCGAAAAATAGGAGGAGTACAAAAAACCCTTCCCATCACAACTTCTTGCATAACTCTTGGTAATTTAGCTCTAACTGGTACCCCCTTCCTCGCTGGGTTTTATACAAAAGACGCCATCATTGAAGCAATAAACACATCACACCTTAACGCCTGAGCCCTTGTTACAACACTAATAGCCACAGCCCTGACAGCTGCTTACAGCCTTCGTCTTACCTTCTTCGTGCAGCTCCAAACCCCACGCTATTCCCCACTAACCCCCACAGCCGAAACTGGGCCCAACCAAACAAACCCAATCATCCGCCTTGCTACCGGAGCCATCATTATGGGCCTACTTATCACTACACTACTCACCCCCAATAACCCACAAACCCTGACCATAACACCACTAGAAAAATTCGCTGCCCTTATTGTCTCAGGGGTCGGACTTATACTAGCCTTAGACATAGCACGAAAAACAACATACTTTATCTGACCCCAAAATACTAACCTACATACAAGTTTAACACAGCTTAACTTTTTTAACACTATTATTCACCGAATTTTACCACAAAAAAACATAAACCTTGGCTCCCACACAGCCCTTCAACTAAACGATCTCTCATGATACGAATATATTGGACCAAGTATGATAAAAACAATGCACACACTACTAACCAATAAGCTCTCCCAAATCCATACAGGGTCGATCAAGACCTACCTATCAATCTTCACAGTATCAGCACTCTCATGTCTGGCCTTCTCAACTCTTAAATAGCACGTAAACTTCCTCGAGAAAGCCCTCGCGTTAACTCCAACACAACAAACAAAGCCAAAATTAAAACCCACCCACATAAAAACAACATACACCCACCATCAAAATATAGCCGAACAACTCCACTAAAGTCCATTGGAAGACTCTCCCATTTACCCCCAACTACCTCCAAACCCCAACCCTCTAATCCAACCAACTCCCCAAAACCCCAAAAAAACAGAAAAACCAAAACAACACAACCCCAAACACGATATAACACAAAAGAGTCCCCCCATGTCTCAGGATAAGGCTCCGCAGATAACGCAACAGAATAAGCAAAAACAACCAACATTCCCCCTAAATAAATTAAAAAAAGCACCACCGCTAAAAAAGACCCCCCTAACCAAACTAAAACACCAGCCCCACTAGCCGCAGCTACTACCAACCCCACAGCCCCATAAAAGGGAGAAGGATTAGACGCAACCCCTGCAATACCTAAAACCAAACACACCGTAGACAAAAACAAAATATAAACCATAATTTCCGTCTGGCTTCAACCAAAACCTGTGGCCTGAAAAACCACTGTTGTTATTCAACTACAAAAACTAATGACCCCCTTACGTAAAACACACCCGCTACTAAAAATTATTAATCACACACTTATTGACCTACCAACCCCACCCAACATCTCCGCCTGATGAAACTTTGGGTCCCTCCTAGGCCTCTGCCTGATAATCCAACTCATTACCGGACTATTCCTAGCCATACACTACACCGCAGACACTTCCATTGCCTTCTCATCCATTGCCCACATCACACGTAACGTCCAATACGGCTGACTTATCCGAAACACCCATGCCAACGGCGCCTCAATATTCTTCATTTGCCTGTATCTACACGTAGGCCGAGGCCTATACTACGGCTCTTACACACAAAAAGAAACATGAAATATTGGCATTTTACTACTTCTTCTAGTTATAGCAACCGCCTTCGTAGGTTATGTACTCCCATGAGGACAAATATCCTTCTGAGGCGCCACCGTTATTACAAACCTATTCTCTGCAGTCCCCTATATCGGTACAAACCTTGTTCAGTGAATTTGGGGCGGCTTCTCTGTAGATAATGCAACACTAACACGATTCTTTACATTCCACTTTCTATTGCCATTCCTCATTCTTGCAACCATGCTTCTCCACCTACTATTCCTACACGAAACAGGCTCAAACAACCCAATAGGCCTAAGCTCAAACAGCGACAAAATCCCCTTTCATCCATACTTCTCATACAAGGACCTACTAGGCATAGCACTCATAATCTTTATCCTCCTTTACCTTTCTATATTCTCACCCAACCTCCTTGGTGACCCAGAAAATTTTACCCCCGCTAACCCCCTCGTAACTCCACCACACATCAAACCAGAATGATACTTTTTATTTGCCTACGCAATCCTACGCTCAATCCCCAATAAATTAGGCGGAGTTCTTGCCCTCTTTCTCTCAATCCTAATCCTAGCAATTATCCCAATACTCCACAATGCAAAACAACAAGGAACTGCCTTCCGACCCCTAGCTCAAACTCTTTTCTGACTCTTTATTGCCAACATTATTATCTTAACCTGAATTGGTGGACAGCCAGTGGAAACCCCATTCATTGCCATTGGTCAGACCGCCTCAGTAATGTACTTCCTACTTCCCCTAATCACACTACCACTAATCAACAAACTTGAAAATAAACTACTAAACTGATAGCCCTAAGTAGCTTAATATTAAAGCACTGGCCTTGTAAACCAACAATAGATCCAACGATCTCTAGGGCATCAAAAAAGAGGAACAGCCCTCAACACTAGCCCCCAAAACTAGCATTTTTAATTTAAACTATTTTTTGCTAAACCCTCCTCTAAGTCTGGGCCCCAAGAGGGGCCCATTATGCCATATAAACCCTCCTCTAAGTCTGGGCCCCAAGAGGGGCCCATTATGCCATATAAACCCTCCTCTAAGTCTGGGCCCCAAGAGGGGCCCATTATGCCATATAAACCCTCCTCTAAGTCTGGGCCCCAAGAGGGGCCCATTATGCCATATAAACCCTCCTCTAAGTCTGGGCCCCAAGAGGGGCCCATTATGCCATATAAACCCTCCTCTAAGTCTGGGCCCCAAGAGGGGCCCATTATGCCATATAAACCCTCCTCTAAGTCTGGGCCCCAAGAGGGGCCCATTATGCCATATAAACCCTCCTCTAAGTCTGGGCCCCAAGAGGGGCCCATTATGCCATATAAACCCTCCTCTAAGTCTGGGCCCCAAGAGGGGCCCATTATGCCATATAAACCCTCCTCTAAGTCTGGGCCCCAAGAGGGGCCCATTATGCCATATAAACCCTCCTCTAAGTCTGGGCCCCAAGAGGGGCCCATTATGCCATATAAACCCTCCTCTAAGTCTGGGCCCCAAGAGGGGCCCATTATGCCATATAAACCCTCCTCTAAGTCTGGGCCCCAAGAGGCCCAAATAAGTACGATAATATATACTATGTATAATAGGGCATTAATTTATTTTCCCTACGGATATCATTACAGTACATTTTAATTATTAATCTTACATATTACATACTATGTATAATAGGGCATTAATTTATTTTCCCTACGGATATCATTCAATACATATTATTATTAATCTTACATATTACATATTATGTTTTATTGTACATAACCCTAATAACCGAACGAATTTTATTAACCAAAATTCAGTGCTTAATCAACTAACCGTACATAATATGCATTAAACAGGGAAAATAAATCCATGTATGATAGACATATCTCAGTTTATCTGACATCTCACGAGAGATCATCAACCCGCCCATCCGCACACATCATGTCCAGCGTCAGGTCCATTACCTGTTGGCGAACCCACGGTGTACTTTCCAAGGCCTCTGGTTGTTAGGTCAGGTCCATCACCTGTTGGCGAGCCCACGGTGTACTTTCCAAGGCCTCTGGTTGATGGGTTAATTACCCGTCTCCTCATAACCATAGCATCCCCAAATTGTCAGGCAGCTGGTATTTTTTTAATTTTTTTTAGGGTGGATTTCACAACCACACGAGCCATGGCTGTCAACTAACAGCGATGTAGAACCCACGGTGCCATGTATAACGGTCACACGTTCCCACTCAGGGGTTAATTCATTCATGTTCGACGGACATAAAGAAATTCAACCTACCTATAGCCCCTAAACACCCGTCCAATCACAAACCACACCCACATACCTACATATCCACACATCCACACACCCACACACCCCTATACCCGCACATCCACACATCCACACATCCACACACCCACACACCCACACACCCACACACCCGTACACCCGTACACCTATGCGCTCATTCACCTACACCCACACCCACACCCCTACACCCGCGCGCGGTTTCTGCGCAAACCCCCCTTACCCCCCACCAAGAAGCTATTCCTGTAGTCAAAGGACCTCGTCAAACCCCAAAACCGAGATTTAACTACATTCATGACCTACTTGGCTACGACCCTAACATACACTACAAATTGTAAGTACCTAGATCGTTCAACTACACACCGAGTCAGCTCGCGCGCGTATATATATATATATATATATATATATATATATATATATATATATATAATACATCAGAAAGTCG